GTTTTCTATTTACACTTCGAAAAAAAAAATTGAAAACATGATTCCCTGATAAAATATCATATATAGTGAAGTAATACTCCGGTTTCTTACAAAAAAGGAAAAGAGAATCATTTTTTTTAATACTCACTCTTTATTTAGTTAATAATCCTGTTGATTGGATCTATATACTTATTTTGCGAGGCAAAAAAATAGTTAAATGATTTTTCATCGAATGACTATTCATCTATTTATTTTGATGGAAATAGCAGCAAGAAAGTCCTATGGAAAAATGGTGGTTCAATTCGATCTTATCCAATGTGGAATTAGGATACAGGTGTAAGCTAAGTAAATCAATGGATAGTTTCAATCCTTTTGAAAATACCAGTATAAGTGAAGACCCGATTCGAAATGATACAGATAAACACCCCCATCGTTGGAGTAATAGTGACAACTCGAGTTCCAGTAATGTTGATCATTTAGTCGGCGTCAGGGACATTTGGGATTTCAGCGTTGATGAAACTTTTTTAGTTCAGGATAGTAATAAGGACAGTTATTCCATCTATTTTGATATAGAAAATAAAGTTTTTGAAATTGAGACTGATTATTCTTTTCTGGGTGAACTAGAAAGTTCTTTTTCTAGTTATTGGAGTTCTAGTTATCTGAATAATGGGTCTAGGACTGGCGACTCCCAATATGATCATTATATGTATGATACTAACTATAGTTGGAATAATTACATCAATAGTTGCATTGACCGTTATCTTCGCTCTCAAATCTGTATTGATAGTTCTATTTTTAGTGGTAGTAAGAATTATAGCGAAAGTTACATTTATAGTTACATTTGTGGTGAAAGCGAAAATAGTAGTGAAAACGAGAGTGCAAGTCTAATAACTAGCACGAATGGTAGCGATTTGGCTATAAGAGAAAGTTCTAATGATCTCGATATAACTCAAAAATACAAGCATTTATGGGTTCAATGTGAAAATTGTTATGGATTAAATTATAAGAAATTTTTGAAGTCAAAAATGAATCTTTGTGAACAATGTGGATATCATTTGAAAATGAGTAGTTCAGATAGAATTGAACTTTTGATTGACCCAGCGACTTGGGATCCTATGGATGAAGACATGGTATCTCTGGATCCCATTGAATTTCATTCCGAAGAGGAACCTTATAAAGATCGTATTGATTCTTATCAAAGAAAGACAGGATTAACCGAGGCTGTTCAAACAGGCACAGGTCAACTAAACGGCATTCCCGTAGCAGTTGGGGTTATGGATTTTCAGTTTATGGGGGGTAGTATGGGATCCGTAGTAGGTGAGAAAATTACTCGTTTGATCGAGTATGCTACCAATCAATTTTTACCTCTTATTTTAGTGTGTGCTTCCGGAGGAGCACGAATGCAAGAAGGAAGTTTGAGCTTGATGCAAATGGCTAAAATATCTTCTGCTTTATATGATTATCAATCGAATAAAAAGTTATTTTATGTGTCAATCCTTACGTCTCCTACAACTGGTGGGGTGACAGCTAGTTTTGGGATGTTGGGAGATATCATTATTGCTGAACCTAACGCCTATATTGCATTTGCCGGTAAAAGAGTAATTGAACAAACATTGAATAAGACAGTACCTGAAGGTTCACAATCGGCTGAATTTTTATTCCATAAGGGCTTATTCGATTCAATCGTACCACGTAATCTTTTAAAAGGCGTTTTGAATGAGTTACTTCAGCTCCATGATTTCTTTCCTTTGAATCCTAAATCAAGTAGAGCCTTAACTTAATTAAAGTTAATTAAATTGAAATTTGTTAATTTTTTTTTATGGCGAGCAGGTATTTTTTTATTGTAATCAAAGGAAAAACACCACGAATGCATTTTTATGTGACATAAGAGTAAATTGTAGTAAAGAATCATCCAGAGAATTTTTTGGCCGATATTCACTCTTTTTTCTTGTTGATAGAAAAAAGAGTGAATTCTTTTTTCCGTGAAAAAAAAGTTCGGCAAGGTAAAATGGTAAATAATAATAAATAAAACGAATTTCATCTTCTTTTCTTACTTCTGCATACAAAAATAGAAAAAAGTAGAGTCTCATATATATATATCGCGAGAATCCCCTCTTTTTGGTAACAACAAAAAATTCCAATTTTTTGATCGGATTAGAAATTGTAACGAAGTGTTCGGGAATTTATAAGCAGAAAAACTCGTTATTTTTTATTTTACTAAAAAAAAATCAATAAAGTTATAAGACAAGAAAAAAAAGATAATATAAAGAAGAATAACAAATAGGTGGATTATCATATATATTTCATGTAGAAATACAAATACGTCACTTAATTAGTTCAATACTCTTTGGACTTTATTTTATTAGAATTCTTTATTTTATTAGAATTATATATGTTCATTTCGATATAATTTTATTATATACAAATCTTAGTGATTCTAAAATTTGCTTTGGAATAATTACTAATAAACTAATTACTATATACGAATAATTCAAATAATTACTAAATAATTAGATTAGTAATATCAGAATTACTACTAGTAATATAGTAATATAAGAATTATTAAGATATAATAATTAATTAAGAAGATAAGAATTAATACGAAATAAGAGAAAGAATTAATATTAATAGAATATTGAATATTAATAAAGAATAATAAAAATAGAAATATAATAATAAAATAATAATATAGAATATCAAAATCTAATAGTAGAAATACAAAATAGAAATTTAATAGAATATTTCTTTCTAAGAGAGAATATTTCTAAATATTGAATTTAATTAATATTTATTTAATAATTAATGTTTAATTTCATTTTAAGAAAATTGCTTATTTAATTATTTAAATTATTTAATAGAATAGTTAATATTAATAGAAAACTATCTAATCATATCGAAATATATATAGAATAATAGAAAAATACAAAAATATGTAGAATTCGAATATATTATTAAAAAATTAAGAAAAAATAATATAAAATAATAATCTATTTAATAATAATATTCAAAAATTTCTATTCAAAATAATAGAAATAGAATATATAAATATTCGAATAGAAATGAAACAAAAATAGAAAATATAGAAATAGGCGAATTAATAAATTTAATAAATATAGAATATGTTAATAGAAATTAAATATAGATATAGAATAATATATAATTAAGAATTATAGACTATTCGAATCTAAAATAATAGATATAAAATAATAGAAAATTCGATTCTAATTATTAGAATATAAATATTCTAATCTAAATATAATAATATAAAAATTAAATAAAAATTCCAATTAGAAGATAGAAGAAAAAAAAATATTAGAAGAAAAAATAAATTAGGTACAAATATTAAATTGAGGTGCCCATTCTATGACAATTCTCAACAACTTACCCTCCATTTTTGTCCCTTTAGTGGGCTTAGTATTTCCGGCAATTGCAATGGCTTCATTATCTCTTCATGTTCAAAAAAACAAGATTTTTTAGATCCGATTAGGTACGATGGAAGTAGATTTCAGTTATTTCTTTTTCAAGGCCTAGACTTAGATCCTAATACGGATATCTAGTTAGTCTAATATGATATAACATGTTATATATGTGTAGATCGGAGATCATAGGATGAGGCTACTTTATTTGTTAATCTAATGAATTCGATGAATTCCTCCTAAAGATTCACATCAAAATAGTGCGAGTTGATGGAAATTACTTCGGAAACAGAAACAAAAAAAAACAGAAAGTCAAATCAAATGGGCTAGTCTCCCACTTCCAATAAAAAGCAACTGGATCTAGTATGAGTTGGCGATCAGAACATATATGGATAGAACTTATAGCGGGGTCTCGAAAAATAAGTAATTTCTGCTGGGCTTGTATACTTTTTTTAGGTTCATTGGGTTTTTTATTGGTTGGAATTTCCAGTTATCTTGGAAAAAGTTTCATATCTTTATTTTCCTCTCAGCAAATACTTTTTTTTCCACAAGGGATCGTGATGTTTTTCTATGGGATCGCTGGTCTATTTATTAGTTGTTATTTGTGGTCCACAATTTTGTGGAATGTGGGTGGGGGTTATGATCGATTCGATAGAAAAGAAGGAATAGTATGTATTTTTCGCTGGGGATTTCCTGGAAAAAATCGTCGCATCTTACTCCGATTCCTTATGAAAGATATTCAGTCTATTAGAATAGAAGTTAAAGAGGGTATTTACGCTCGGCGTATCCCTTATATGGAAATCAGAGGCCGAGGGACTGTTCCTTTGACTCGTACTGAGGATAATTTGACTCCACGAGAAATTGAGCAAAAAGTAGCGGAATTGGCCTATTTTTTGCGTGTACCAATTGAAGTATTTTAAAATGAGTTGAAGAATGAGCATTTTCGTAGCAGGAGTGAAAAAATCCAAGAGTCCTTTTTTTTATAGCAAACCTTATATAGCATAACTTAACTGGAATTTCTTCACAATATTGATGAACTAAAGAATACGTATTATATATATGTATCCGGAACAATTCCAATTAGAAAATCAAACTTTTTATCTGCAAATTTTGTTATGCGTATGTAAATTCACTAAATCCAATAACAAAACAAGTACGAAATCAAAATAATAGACCCATCTCATAGATCAAAATAAAGCATTTCGGAATAAAATAGAAAGAAATTCTCTTTTTATGTTCAATATTTGAAATTGATAGGGTACGTATCGATAGATTCTATCTTGGAAATTCTTTCTACTTTCTTTTGTCATGTGTCAGTCGAGGTTTCTTTTTATCTTTTTTTTGTCTTCATTAATGTAATGAGCAAAGGGCTGGACCACTTAGAATGATAACCTTTCTGTCTTATTTTGCTTTTCCCACTCATTTTTTATTATCACATCACAATATTCTTCATAAATCTTTCTTAATTATTCCTGGGGGATATGGGGAAATTGGCCATTTTTTTTTTTTCGAACTATTTGTTTTGTTGATAGAACGGAATTCTTTTATCTCTAAATCCGAATTTTGAGTCGCTCTTGGGGACATTTATGGAAAGGGGGGAATTGCTTCGAAATTGAGCAATTGAGATATCTAAAAAGAATCTTTTTTTCTTCATTTGTGTACTTTTTTTATTTTAGGCTATTTTTTTTGTATTCTTTCATCTTTCAAAATTCAAGGACTAACCACTGGCTTACAAATAAAAACAGCGAATAGATTCATAAGTTCGAAGCCTTGGAAGAGAACTTATACTTGATAGAAATATTAGATCATATAGAATCGAGAAATGAGGTGCGTTCATTAAAAATTCACATACGAAAAATGGAAAAAAAAAAAACACATTTATTCCCCTTCTATATCTTATATATATAGTTTTTTTTCCCTGGTGGATCTCCTTTTTATTTAAAAAAAGTTTTGAATCTTGGGTTATTAGTTGGTGGAATACTAGTAAATCCAAAATTTTTTTAAATGATATCCAAGAAAATTTTTTTCTAGAAAAATTCATAGAATTCGAGGAGCTCGCTCGCTTGGACGAAATGATAAAAGAATATCCGGAAATACATCTACAAAAGTTTCCTATCGGAATCCAGAAACAAACGATCCAATTGATCAAGATACATAATGAGGATCGTATCCATACGATTTTGCACTTCTCGACAAATATAATCTCTTTCGTTATTGTAAGTGGTTATTCTATTCTAAGTAATGAAGAACTTTTTTTTATTAATTCTTGGGTTCAAGAATTCCTATATAACTTAAGTGACACAATAAAAGCTTTTTCGATTCTTTTATTAACCGATTTATGTATAGGATTCCATTCACCCCACGGTTGGGAACTACTGATTGGTTCTGTTTATAAAGATTTTGGATTTGCTCATAATGATCAAATTATATCTGGTCTTGTTTCCACTTTTCCAGTCATTATCGATACAATTTTGAAATATTGGATTTTCCGTTATTTAAATCGTGTATCTCCGTCACTTGTAGTGATTTATCATTCAATGAATGACTGAAAAATGATCCAAAAATCTCATTAGAATCTTTGTTATTTTGTACACATAAGCAAAATATTCAAAATCTTACTTTATTGTATCTTTCTTTATATTATTTTCTCTTTACTGTAATATAATATTATTATTTATTATTTTCTCTTTTTTTTTTTTTTCTATACATCACATCCAAGGGATTCTCTTCCTATATCTTATATTTTAGTCAAAATTTTTCAGTAACTACCAGTATCGTGGATAGGGACCTATACTAGCGACCTACCGAATTTTATTGTAGAAATTTTCAGGATCAATGATTGGACCATGCAAACTCGAAAAACCTTTTCTTGGATAAAGGAAGAGATTACTTATTCCATTTCCGTATCACTTATGATATGTATAATAACTTGGGCATCCATTTCAAATGCATATCCGATTTTTGCACAGCAGGGTTATGAAAACCCACGCGAAGCAACTGGCCGTATTGTATGTGCCAATTGTCATTTAGCTAATAAACCGGTAAATATTGAGGTTCCACAAGCGGTACTTCCTGATACTGTATTTGAAGCAGTTGTTCGAATTCCTTATGATATGCAACTGAAACAAGTTCTTGCTAATGGAAAAAAGGGGGCTTTGAATGTGGGGGCTGTTCTTATTTTACCTGATGGGTTTGAATTAGCCCCTTCCAATCGTATTTCGCCAGAGATGAAAGAAAAGATAGGAAATCTGTCGTTTCAGAGTTATCGCCCCACTAAAAAAAATATTCTTGTGATAGGTCCTGTTCCAGGTCAGAAATATAGTGAAATTACCTTTCCGATTCTTTCTCCGGACCCCTCCACTAAGAAAGATGTTCACTTTTTAAAATATCCCATATATGTAGGCGGAAACAGAGGAAGGGGTCAAATTTATCCCGACGGGAGCAAGAGTAACAATACGGTTTATAATGCTACAGCCGCAGGTAGAGTAAGCAAAATAATACGAAAAGAAAAAGGGGGGTACGAAATAACCATAACAGATGCGTCAGAGGGACGTCAAGTGATTGATATTATACCTCCAGGACCGGAACTTCTTGTTTCAGAAGGCGAATCCATCAAAGTTGATCAACCATTAACAAGTAATCCTAATGTAGGTGGATTTGGTCAGGGGGATGCGGAAATAGTACTTCAGGCCCCATTACGTGTCCAAGGCCTTTTGTTCTTCTTGGCATCCGTTATTTTGGCACAAATCTTTTTGGTTCTTAAAAAGAAACAGTTTGAGAAGGTTCAATTGTCCGAAATGAATTTTTAGATCTGTAAATTTATCAATATCAAGTTCTTAAAAAGAACAAAATTTTGGTTGGTAATTAAAAAAAATTGTGAAAAGCTCTTTTCTTTTTTTCTATTTATTTGTGTTTTATACCTATATCAGATACCAGATTTTTGGAATTACTTGTACCACATTTTTATCCATAATATGGATAGTCGTAAGAAGACTATTTGACTTTATCCCCTCTTTTGTTTTGCGTTTTTTTTTTTTTTTGAAATATTTGAAATATCAAAAAGGCAATCTATTTTGTCACTTTTACAAAAAAAATATCATATTAA